CAATCCAAGGATCATTTCGATTCCATTAGGAATGAGGATTCGAAATATCACACATTGATCAATCAAAGAGAGATTCAGCAACTAAAAGAAAGATCGATTCTTTGTTGGGATCCTTTCTTTCTTCAAACGGAACGAACAGAGATAGAATCAGAGCGATTCCCTAAAAGCCTTTCTGGATATTCCTCAATGTGCCGACTATTCATGAAACGTGAGAAGGAGATGAATAATCATCTGCTTCCGGAAAAAATCGAAGAATTTCTTTGGAATCCGGCAAGAGCCAATCGTTCTTTTTTCTCTGACAGATGGTCAGAACTTCATCTGGGTTCGAATCCTACTGAGAGGTCCACTAGAGATCAGAAATTGTTGAAGAAAGAACAAGATGTTTCTTTTGTTCTTTCCAGGCGATCGGAAAATAAAGAAATAGTTAATATATTCAAGATAATTATGTACTTACAAAATACCGTCTCAATTCATCCTATTTCATCAGATTCGGGATGTGATATGGTTCCGAAGGATGAACTGGACAGTTCCAATAAGATTTCATTCTTGAACAAAAATCCGTTTTTTAGTTTATTTCATTTATTCCATGACCGGAACAGGGGGGGATACACGTTACACCACGATTTTGAATCAGAAGAGATATTTCAAGAAATGGCAGATCTATTCACTCTATCAATAACTGAGCCGGATCTGGTGTATCATAAGAAATTTACTTTTTCTATTGATTCCTCCGGATTGGAGCAAAAACAATTCTTGAATGAGGTATTCAACTCTAGGGATGAATCGAAAAATCAATCTTTATTGGTTCTACCTCCTCTTTTTTATGAAAAGAATGAATCTTTTTATCGAAGGATCATAAAAAAATGGGTCCAGACCTCTTGCGGGAATGATTTGGAAGATCCAAAACCAAAAATAGTGGTATTTGCTAGCAACAACATAATAGAGGCAGTCAATCAATATAGATTGATCCGGAATCTGATTCAAATCCAATATAGCATCCCTGGTTACATAAGAAATGTATTGAATCGATTCATTAAAAAGAATCGATTCGATCGCAACTTCGAATATGGAATTCAAGGGTATCAAATAGGAAATGATACTCTGAATCATAGAACTATAATGAAATACACGATCAACCAACATTTATCAAATTTGAAAAAGAGTCAGAAGAAATGGTTCGATCTTCTTATTTTGATTTCTCGAACGGAGAGATCCATGAATCGGGATCCTAATGCATATAGATACAAATGGTCCAATGGAATAAAGAATTTCCAGGAACATTTGGATCATTTCATTTCTGAGCAGAATAGCCGTTTTCAAGTAGTGTTCGATCGATTACATATTAATCAATATTCGATTGATTGGTCTGAGGTTATCAACAAAAAATATTTGTCTAAGTCACTTTGTTTCTTTTTGTCCAAGTTTCTTCTCTTTTTGTCTAACTCACTTCCTTTTTTCTTTGTGAGTTTCGGGAGTATCCCCATTCATAGGTCCGAGATCCATATCTATGAATTGAAAGGTCCGAATGATCCACTCTGTAATCAGTTGTTAAAATCAATAGGTATTCAAATCTTTCATTTGAAAAAAAGGAAACCCTTATTATTGGATGACTATGATACTTCCCAAAAATCGAAATTCTTGATCAATGAAGGAATAATATCACCATTTTTGTTCAATAAGATACCAAAGTGGATGATTGACTCATTCCATACTAGAAAGAATTGCAGGAAATCTTTTGATAACACGGATTCCTATTTCTCAATGATATCCCACGATCAAAACAATTGGCTGAATCCCGTAAAACCATTTCATCGAAGTTCATTGATATCCTCTTTTTATAAAGCAAATCGACTTCGATTCTTGAATAATCGATATCACTTCTGTTTCTATTGTAACAAAAGATTTCCTTTTTATGTGGAAAAGGCCTGTATCAATAATTATGATTTTACGTATGGACAATTCCTCAATATCTTGTTCATTCGCAACAAAATATTCTATTTTTGCGGTGGTAAAAAAAAACATGCTTTTGGGGAGAGAGATACTATTTCACCAATCGAGTCACAGGTATGTAACATATTGATACCTAACGATTTTTCGCAAAGTGGCGACGAAGGGTATGACTTGTACAAATCTTTCCATTTTCCAATTCGATCCGATTCATTCGTTCGTAGAGCTATTTACTTGATCGCAGACATTTCTGGAACACCTCTAACAGAGGGACAAATAGTCAATTTTGAAAGAACTTATTGTCAACCTCTTTCAGATATGAATCTATCTGATTCAGAAGGGAAAAACTTGCATCAGTATCTCAATTTCAATTCAAACATGGGTTTGATTCACACTCCATGTTCTGATAAATATTTACCATCTGAAAAGAGGAAAAAATGGAGTCCTTGTCCAAAAAAATGCCTTGAGAAAGGGCATATGTATAGAACCTTTCAACGAGATAGTGCTTTTTCAACTCTCTCAAAATGGAATCTATTCCAAACATATATACCATGGTTCCTTACCTCAACAGGGTACAAATATCTAAATTTCATATTTTTAGATACTTTTTCAGACCTATTGCCGATACTAAGTAGCAGCCAAAAATTTGTATCTATTTTTCATGATATTATGCATAGATCAGATATATCATATCTTACCTATCGGATTTCATTGTGTCTTCTACAAGGGAATTTGATAAGGAAGATATGGAATCTGATAAGTGAGATTCCGAGTAATTGTTTACATAATCTTTTTCTATCCGAAGAAATTATTCATCGAAAAAATGAGTCACTATTGATATCGACACATCTGAGATCGCTAAATGTTTGGGAGTTCCTCTATTCAATCCTTTTCCTTCTTCTTGTTGCTGGATGTCTCGTTCGTACACATCTTCTCTTTGTTTCTCGAGTCTATAGTGAGTTACAGACAGAGTTCGAAAAGGTCAAATCTTTGATGATTCCATCATACATGATTGAGTTGCAAAAACTTCTGGATAGGTATCCTACATCTGAACTGAATTCTTTCTGGTTAAAGAATCTCTTTCTAGTTGCTCTGGAACAATTAGGAGATTCTCTAGAAGAAATACGGGGTTTTGCTTCTGGTGGCAACATGCTATGGGGTGGTGGTCCCGCTTATGTGGTCAAATCAATACGTTTTAAGAAGAAATATTGGAATCTCATCGATCTAATAAGTATCATACCAAATCCCATCAATCGAATCGCTTTTTCGAGAAATACAAGACATATAAGTCATACAAGTAAAGCGATCTATTCCTTGATAAGAAAAATAAAAAACGTGAATGGTGATTGGATTGATGATAAAATAGAATCCTGGGTCTCGAATAGTGATTCGATTGATGATAAAGAAAGAGAATTCTTGGTTCAGTTCTCTACCTTAACGACAGAAAAAAGGATTGATCAAATTCTATTGAGTCTGACTCATAGTGATCATTTATCAAAGAATAACTCTGGTTATCAAATGATTGAACAACCTGGAGCAATTTACTTACGATACTTAGTTGACATTCATAAAAAGTATCTAATGAATTATGAGTTCAATACATCCTGTTTAGCAGAAAGACGGATATTTCTTGCTCATTATCAGACAATTATTTATTCACAAACCATGTGGGGGGCTAATAGTTTTCATTTCGCATCTCATGGAAAACCCTTTTCGCTCCACTTAGCCCTACTCCCCCCTAGGGGTATTTTAGTGATAGGTTCTATAGGAACTGGACGATCCTATTTGGTCAAATACCTAGCGACAAACTCCTATGTTCCTTTCATTACAGTATTTCTGAACAAGTTCCTGGATAACAAGCCTAAGGGTTTTCTTATTGATGATAGTGACGATAGTGACGATAGTGACGATATTGATGATAGTGACGATATCGACCGTGACCTTAATATGGAGCTGGAGCTTCTAACTATGATGAATATGCTAACTATGGATATGATGCCGGAAATAGACCGATTTTATATCACCTTTCAATTCGAATTAGCAAAAGCAATGTCTCCTTGCATAATATGGATTCCAAACATTCATGATCTGGATGTGAATGAGTCGAATTACTTATCCCTCGGTCTATTAGTGAACTATCTCTCCAGGGATTGTGAAAGATGTTCCACTAGGAATATTCTTATTATTGCTTCGACTCATATTCCCCAAAAAGTAGATCCCGCTCTAATAGCTCCGAATAAATTAAATACATGCATTAAGATGCGAAGACTTCTTATTCCACAACAACGAAAGCACTTTTTCACTCTTTCATATACTAAGGGATTTCACTTGGAAAAGAAAATGTTCTATACTAATGGATTCGGTTACATAACCATAACTATGGGTTCCAATGTACGAGATCTTGTAGCACTTACTAATGAGGCCTTATCGATTAGTATTATACAAAAAAAATCCATTATAGACACTAATATAATTAGATCTGCTCTTCATAGGCAAACTTGGGATTTGCGATCTCAGGTAAGATCGGTTCAGGATCATGGGATCCTTTTCTATCAGATAGGAAGGGTTGTTTCACAAAATTTACTTCTAAGTAATTGCTCCATAGATCCTATATCTATCTATATGAAGAAGAAATCATGTAACGAGGGGGATTCTTATTTGTACAAATGGTACTTCGAACTTGGAACGAGCATGAAGAAATTAACGATACTTCTTTATCTTTTGAGTTGTTCTGCCGGATCGGTCGCTCAAGACCTTTGGTCTCTACCCGGACCTGATGAAAAAAATGGGATCATTTCTTATGGACTCGTTGAGAATAATTCTGATCTAGTTCATGGCCTATTAGAAGTAGAAAGCGCTCTGGTGGGATCCTCACGGACAGAAAAAAATTGCAGTCAGTTTGATAATGATCGAGTGACATTGCTTCTTCGGTCCGAACCTAGGAATCCTTTAAATATGATTCAAAATGGATCTTGTTCTATCGTTGATCAGAGATTTCTCCATGAAAAATATGAATCGGAGTTTGAAGAAGGGGGAGGAGTCCTCAACCCGCA